TATGAGGTGGATCTATTATTTCAATTTGTTACTTGTTTTGTTACTGAATTGAGTTGAGTGGATTTCCATACGCATAAAAGACCGTTTTTGTGGACAAAAAAAGTTTGTTTTATGGTTGTTCCGTATACGTTTGATTTGGCTCGAATGAGCGTTCTGAAGAAACTTCAGTTAAGTTATGTTATAGAGCGAATTCTTGAGTTTTTCCCTTCTGCCGAGAAAGCATTCATTCTTATTCTTCCGTTTTCATTTCTCAAAAGACTTCAATCGGTACACGCAAGAAATAAGCCAATTCAGCAGCTTTTTGTTCAATTTCTCGTGGAGTCAAATTCTCATCAGTACGAGTCAAGGGAATAGCCCCCTGACCTCTGATTTCCATATAAAGGACACGACGAGCATAAATACCCTCTTTAACTTCTATTCTGACGGACTGAATATCTTTTATAAGGAATCGGAGGAAGATGCGGCGATTTTTTCCAGGAAATCCCCAACGAAAAATACATACTATTCCTTCTTTTCTATCAAATCGATCATAACCACTACCTACATTCCACGAAATTGTGGACCACAAATAGGAGCTAATAAAGAGACCCGCAATCCCATAAAAAGACATCACGATCCCTTGCGGAAAAAAAATGATTTGCTGAGACGGAAATAAAGATATCAAATTTCTACCAAGATAACTGGAAATTCCAACCAATAAGAATCCTAATGAACCTAAAAAAAGGATAAAGGCCCAGCAGAAATTACCTGTTTTTCGAGACCCCGTTATAAGTTCTATCCATATACGTTCTGATCGCCAACTCATACTTGATCCGGTTGTATTTTATTGGAATTGAGAGAATAACCCAAATGAATTTGACTTTACTCTTTTTGTTTCCGAAATAACTCTCATCAACTAGCACTATTTTGATGTGAACCTTTAGGAGTAATTCATCAAATTGGTTAGATATAAAAAAATAACATCCCCTTCATATGATTCTACTCTAGATATTAACACACATATAGATAGATTGACTTTCCATTTCAGATATCCGCCGATCCTGATCTATTTGAAAATAGCTAGAATTCATTTACCCATATATCGTGTTTCTGCATGCATAAGAGCTATTTCATTTATGTTCGGCGGAAGCCGCATGTTATACCATATTCCACTCAATAAATATCAATGTTATGATACAAGTCTAAGTTTTGAAAAAAAAATGGATGCAATTTAGTCCCATCGGGCCTAAACAATCTTGTTGTTTTGAACATGAAGAGATAAAGAAGCCATTGCCATTGCCGGAAATACTATGCCTACTAAAGGCACCAAAATAGAGGGAAAGTCTAAAGTTGCCATAGAATGGGTACCTCGATTTACTATTAAAGATATCTTATAATAATTATAATTCTAATTAGTATATATCTAAGTGAGTATATATAATAAGCGCAAGGAATGTAGAACTAACTAAATGGACTTATTCATCTTTCTACTTTCTACATAAAATATATGTATGATAATCGATTTTATTAGTCTTCTTCTTTTCTTCTTGTCTTTAAATTTAATAAAAAAAGAGTTTCTTACAAATTACCGAAAGATTCGTTAGAATCCGACCTAACGGGGATTCTTAGTAAAAAATGGGGATTCTCGGGAGATATAGAAAGATACAAAAATCTATATTTTCTATATTTGAATTATATACATACGTAAGAAAGGAAAATGAAATTCGTTTTTTTATCTTGTTGCTAGAGGCTTCCTGATTACTAGTCAGTAATATAGGTAAAAAAAAAAGAATTATCCACAATTTTTGATTCTTTCTACAATTAGATCTTATGTCATCAAAGAAAACTCTATTCTTCTGATTTTTACTTTGATTTCGATAAACTAACTACTTGTTTGCTACAAATAAAATAATTGAACTTAATGTGCTCTACTTGCTTGAATTTTGATTTAAAGGAAAGAAAGCGTGGAGCTGAAATAATTCACTCAGAACGCCCTTTAAAGGATTACGCGGTACGATTAAATCGAATAAGCCCTTCTGGAATAAATATTCGGCCGCTTGTGAACCTTCGGGTACTGTTTTATGCAATGTTTGTTCAATTACTCTTTTACCCGCAAATGCAATGTAGGCATTGGGTTCGGCAATAATGATATCCCCCAACATACCAAAACTGGCTGTCACCCCACCAGTAGTAGGCGATGTAAGGATTGATACATAAAATAACTTTTTATTTGATTGATAATCATATAAAGCAGAAGAAATTTTAGCCATTTGCATCAAGCTCAAACTTCCTTCTTGCATGCGTGCCCCTCCCGAAGCACATACTATAATAAGAGGTAGAAATTTATTGGTAGCATACTCGACCAAACGGGTAATTTTCTCCCCAACTACGGATCCCATACTACCCCCCATAAACTGAAAATCCATAACCCCAATTGCTATGGGAACACCGTTTAGTTGGCCGATGCCTGTTTGAACAGCCTCAGTTAACCCTGTTTTTATTTGATAAGAATCGATACGAT